AAAAAAAAAAAGACTTTCATTTGATTTTGATTGACGAATTAGGATTGCCTCCCAGAATCTATAATTGCCTCAAAAGAAAAAATTTTCCTTATACAGTATCATCGTATCGTTAACGATCTTTTGAATTATATATAATAATAAGAATCTAGTTTTTTAGTTCTAGCCCCATAGAACTAAAAAATTTTATCCTAAAAACCCGTGGAGGTACCAAAAAATGCAAAAAATTGGCAAAATACTGCAGGCGATAGCCAGCTGGATCAAAATCAACCAAAAGGAAATATTGGGATTCCTTTGGGATATAGCCGTCTGGAGTCGCGCACTAATCGGAACAACTTTTGTTATATCTATAAATTTGGTATTGTACTGCGATAAGTTCGAAATGGAAGATATATTCTATAGATTAGGACCGCTTTTTTTCACAAGTTTGGTCCTACATTTTATTTACTATGGAATATATTTTCTCTTTTCGAAAATGTAATGGAAAGAATAAGTCAGTGAAAGGATCTCCTAGACCCAGGAAAACATGCACGAAAGACAAAGAATGCCTAAGAGCATAAGCACATGGATAAGGTCACACTAAGACGTCAATTTTGGATCCAAATTCGAGATTTTCCTTATACAGTATCATCGTATCGTTAATGATCTTTTGAATTATATATGATAATAAGAATCTATTTTTTTAGTTCTATCCCCTACCCAGGGATAGAACTAAAAAATTTTATCCTAAAAACCAGTGGAGGTAACAAAAATGCCACTTTTTCATAGTATTAGTAATAAAAATAAGATTAGGATTCCAAAAGTGCCTGTTGTTCTGTCAGAAGACCAAGAAGAAGAAGAAATCGACTTCGAAGAAATCGAAATCGAAAAAGAAATGGCAATCGAAAAGGAAGAAGAAAAAGTAAAAGTACGTTGGATTAACTTACACAAGTTTCTTTTTGAAGCTGGGATTGTTTTTTTAAGCGAAAAGCTTAATAGGAAAAAAGGTAAAATCATATTAGGTCTTATTACTTATCTAGCGATATTACATCCTATCGGAGAGTTGCATTTGTTTCTAAACAACTGCGTTTCCGGGTGCCTACGAACAGCTGTTACAATGCACGATGCAATCCAACAGCTGCCAAGACCCGGACATACAGTAGGATGTGGAATGACTGCTTCAGTAGGATCGCTTATCCTCGTTTCAGGACACGAACGCCTAGCGCAGCCTCACGCTAGGATCTTGATTCAGAAACCTAAATTAAAATTTCCAATTAAAAGAAAGAAAAAGAATCCTAATAAAAGAATTATTATCGGTAAAAGGGGTAAAAAGAAAAGAAAGAATCTTAGGCGCTACTTTGATGTTCACGAGGCCAAAAAGCAGTTTGATATTCTTACTGAATACTTCCACGAGATTTTTGTAGAAAAAACAGGGCAATCCTACGATATTATACAAAAAGACCTGCAAGAAAATGTTGTGATGTCAGCAAAGGAAGCCCAAGATTATGGAATTATTGATCGTCTTACGACAGATTTTAAAATGCAATCTTTGTTACACAAAGCTTTCTTACCAAATCTAGATGATAATTTCGAAGAAAATCGAGATGATACTCCAGGATGGAGATAGGGGGTATTTATTTTAGATATCAAATTCATATTAGAAAAGCTGTGTTTTTTAGCAGTGTGGAGTGGGAGAGCAACTGGAATGTCCCCTTTTGTGGCTATTTTTCGGATAGTGTTTACTAATTTCTCCATAAAAGAGGTAGTGGTTTATATGACAACACTATTTTAAGTTACTTGTGTTCTGAATTTTCTTTACGTTTTGTTGTACGCTATCTTTGGAACTGCATAAGATAAGATAGAAAATTTGTAGTCAACAAGTAATTAATTTAGCAGAATCAAAGTTAAAATACGAAGAATAGGGTTTTCTTTGGTGGCAGCGGATAATTCTATTTTGACTAATATTCTTAATTAGTAATTAAGAATATTAGTCAAAAGAGTGCATTTTTTTGAGGGAAATTATCTATGATCTATATATTATCGTAATATAAATAGAAGATCAAAAGTATTAATAAAAAAATGCGCAAATCATAGATAAAATAACTGATCAGCCCAACAGTCTTAGGCATCATTTTTCCTTTTTATTTTATACGAAAAAAAGTCGTATGGAAAAAACTCGTATGGAAAAAAAGAAAAGAAGAAAAAAAAATAGCTGTAAAATATGGTTAGAGACAAAACAAACCCTGAGATTGCAGGATATTCTGATCCAACGCCAAGAACTAAAAGAGGTTTTTGTTGAGGGAAAGGACAGATGGCCCCAATACTCTTTAATTCTAGAGACGTATTTAGACTATGACTTCGAATTAATTCTCGAAGAAGAGATTGTATACCATATACAGGTATTCCCGCGAAACCAGAAATGCTAGTAAAAAAAGGGTCTCGGAGAACCGGGAAAGCAAGGACGAAAGACAGATCAGAAAAAGAATGCCTAAAAGCATAAGCACATGGATAAGGTCACGTTAATTTTGGATCCAAATTCGAGATTTTCCTTATACAGTATCATCGTATCGTTAACCATTTTTTTTGTTCTATCCCTGGGGAGGGGATAGAACTATACAATTTTATCCCAAGGACCATGGAGGTAACAAAAATGCCACTTAAGATTCAAAATGTGACTTCTTTTGAGGATCCAGAAGAACAAGAAGAAGAAATCGACTTCGAAGAAGAAGAAATCGACTTCGAAGAAGAAGAAATCGACTTCGAAGAAGAAGAAATCGACTTCGAAGAAGAAGAAATCGACTTCGAAGAAGAAGAAATCGACTTCGAAGAAGAAGAAATCGACTTCGAAGAAGAAAAAGAATATTGGATTAAGTTACGCAGTATGCTTTTGTACAAAAGGGTTCTTATTTTAAGAAAAGTGACTAGGAAAAGGGGATATTTCATAACATCTATTATTTTCCATCTGACTATGCAAGATTATACCCAACCTGTAAATTTGCTTCTAAACAATTGCGTTGCCGGACACCTAGCAACTGCAATTGCAGTACAAGAGGCAATCCAAGGGATGCCAACAGACATAAATACAATAGTATGTGGAATGACTGCTTCAGTGGGATCTTTTGTCCTACTTTCAGGAGACATGCGCCTAGCAGAGCCTCGCGCTAGGGTGCTGATTCAGAGACCTAAATTTCGAATGAAAAGGAAAAAGAAAAAGAAAAGAAGGTGTGAGTTCCGTAAGTTTATGTTCGGGCGTCGGAAGTCCATGGACGCGCTTCGTCGTATTGAGGACTACATCTGCAAGATTTATGTAGAAAAAACGGGGCAATCCCACGATATTATCCAACAAGACCTGAAGAGAACGCGGTTGATGTCAGCAAAAGAAGCCCAAGATTATGGAATTATTGATCGTATTATGACGGTGGATAATATTCTCTTACCAGAAGAAAATCTAGTTCCAGTGGGTATGGAGTTTACTTCTTTGTTTATTAATTAAATCTTTGTCAAAGTTCGACAAAAATCTAGATGCTAATCTAGAAGAAAATTTAGATTTTCTTCTAGATGAAAATCCGGAAGAAAATCGGATTCCCGTGGGTTTTGAGTTTCCTTCTTTGTTTATTAAATCTTTGTTAGATTTCAACAAAAATCTAGACGATAATCCAGATGGAGATAATACAGGAGACCAATAAAAAAATTCTACTGGCAAGGCTTATTTTTTTAGTAACCTGGAATGCCAAAGCGTGCGTACTGTCCCCTTTAAGTGGCTATTTTTCTATTGATTTTTACCTCGACCCCCCCCCAAAAAAAAAAGAAATTTTTTAACTGAATTTTTTTATCGTGCGGAACTGCATAAGATAAGATAGAAATTTGTAGTCAACAAGTAATTGGTTTATCAGAATCAAAGTCAAAATACGAAGAATAGGGTTTTCTTTGGTGGCAGCGGATAATTCTATTTTGACTAATATTCTTAATTACTAATTAAGAATATTAGTCAAAAGAGTGCATTTTTTTTGCGGGAAATTGGGCAAATAAAACGAATTTCATCTTTCATGGACGTTGCTAAGATCTTTCCATTTAGCAGCACCTTAGGATGGCATAGCCTTAAAGTGAAGGAAGTGAAAGGCGAGGTTCAAATGAATTTCGTCTCGAGATTGGTTGAAAGGCTTGATGTTATGTTGCCTTTAAGGCAACCTAAGAACCTTCTCGTTGCACTTGACAACTCATCGTTTTTCAGATAGTATCTTTGAAAAAAGCAAAATAGTGTGGTCGGGAAAGTTAGAGCATATACAAATTGAAATATTAATATACAGATTCAATAGATAGAATCTATGGAAACCCATTATTCAATTAAAATAAAATAATTGAAAAAGAAATGAAAATGACAGTAGTACAGCTTAAACCCCCTTATTTCGGTTTCGATGACAGCGTATTCATCAAGCCGTCGTCGTGTGTAGCGAGTAAGGCAATAAGGTTTCTGTTAGTGCTATACTTTGTCGTTCATAGTAAGGTTTAGAAGATAATCCGAATCGAATAATTCAAAAAAATCTTATAATAATATTGTATAATTTATACAATATTGTTTATTATACGAATATTCTATTCTCTTCATTTTGTCTTAATTCTCTTAATTCTATAGGGTTCAATAATCGATTAAATACATTATTCTAAATAAATACATATTTGTAAAAAAAGGGGGTTTATGGTAAAAAATTCATTTATTTCCGTTATTTCACAAAAAGAAAAGGAAGAAAACCAGGGATCTGTTGAATTTCAAGTATTCCGTTCTACCAATAAGATACGAAGACTTTCCTTACATCTAGAATTGCACAAAAAGGACTATTTATCTCAGAGAGGTCTGCGAAAAATTGTGGGAAAACGTCTAAAAAAAAAAAAAGTAAGGGAGCAATGTACCATGAATGGAATCAAATATGCAGTATTTACAAACAAAAGTATTCGGTTATTCGAGAAAAATAATAATACTATTAATGTCAAATCAGGATTAACTAATATATTATATATAAATATAA